TTAGAAGAGAAACAAAAATTGCGTTTTCATTATGGTCTTACAGAACGACAATTACTTAAATACGTTCGTATTGCCGGAAAAGCCAAAGGGTCAACAGGTCAGGTTTTACTACAATTACTTGAAATGCGTTTGGATAACATCCTTTTTCGATTGGGTATGGCTTCAACTATTCCCCAAGCCCGCCAATTAGTTAACCATAGACATATTTTAGTTAATGGTCGTATAGTAGATATACCAAGTTATCGCTGCAAACCCCACGATATTATTACAGCGAGGGATGAACAAAAATCTAGAGCTCTGATTCAAAATTATCTTGATTCATCCCCCCGTGAGGAATTACCAAAACATTTGACCCTTCAACCATTCCAATATAAAGGATTAGTCAATCAAATAATAGATAGTCAATGGGTCGGTTTGAAAATAAATGAATTGCTAGTTGTAGAATATTATTCTCGTCAGACTTAAACCTAATTAAAATAAAACAAGAAAACAAGGGTTCGGACAATTTTTCCCTTTTCGCCTAAGTAAAAAGACCCACCAAAGTAAGGAGTTTGATACGGGGATTTTTCTCCCAGTCATGGATCACGGATCGGTAGGGATATTTTCATTCCCTGCTGTCTACTCTTTCCAGTATTTTATTTTCTGTACTGCGGAACATAGGAATAAAGAATCTATATCGAAATAAAAGAAAGGTCTAACTTAACTGTTGGAATAATGGTATCCATTGTTATTTGCTTTGATACATTGCTGTCAATAAGATTGGTGAATTAGGTGAAAGGTACGGAAAGAGAGGGATTCGAACCCTCGGTAAACAAAAGCCTACATAGCAGTTCCAATGCTACGCCTTGAACCACTCGGCCATCTCTCCTACATAATGATTATGGCCCAGAAACCGAGTGAATAGTGAGTCATTCATATTAGATTTTTTGATAGGTACGTACAGTCAATTCTAACTATAAAAAAAATATAGAAAACTTTTCATCAAAGAAAAACCCTTCCTTCAAGGGGGGGGGTATAAAGATAATTTTTTTTTGTGAAAAACTGTTAAAAAAAAAAAGATATATATCTATTCATTTCATTTTTGCGAAGATGGCGCTCCCATCTTTTTCCAATAGTTATTCTTTTTACTTACAATATTTATACCAAATTAAATTACCAAATTAAATCAATTTTATATTTTATACCAGATTAAATCAATGAATTAGAACGAATCAATTGATCTCTTTTTTTTTTTATTTTTTTTTTTATGTTATTTCGTACTGTACAATTTCTTTGTTTGTGGGATCATTTTCTCACAAGAGGTAAGTAAAAGAAATTATAGAATGGATTGCTACCTATGCCCAGATCTCGGATAAATGGAAATTTTATTGATAAGACCTTTTCAATTGTAGCCAATATCTTATTACGAATAATTCCGACAACTTCAGGAGAAAAAGAGGCATTCACCTATTACAGAGATGGTGCGATTTGATGTTTTTTTTTCTTTACCGCTTTCAGTCTTCGGAGAAAGATACATTATTTGGGAGAGAAATAAAAAAATTATTGAAAGAAATCTACGCTTATTGTGAAGGTGAAGTTTGTAAATAAAACAATTCCTTCTGTCGTGTATCCCCGATTAATGCAGCCTCAGATGCTTCAATTGTAGATTCTAGTATTGAGCGAAAGGTTACACCTATGGGTTAGGTCAACCCTACTCCACTAGTACCAATAGGCAGCATAGGGGAAGAAGCACTACGCCTAGGAATCAACAATACGAAAACTTTGTTATAAATTATACCTTTTCTTTATCGGAATCGGGACTAACAAGAATGGTTGGTACAACAAACATCCATCTCGTTCGTATTTTGGATACCCGTATAACCATCGAAGACTGTTGAAGTGACTAATTCCTGGAAATTAAGGGGTGCTAAGAACAAAGAAATTGTTAGAGTTATCATTTTTATCTAGTACCAAGATACTTGATGTTAAGAAAAGATCTTTTACAGGAAGGTTGGCTAGAGATTTCTTGTAAAAACACTAGCCCCGTTCGGTTCATAATGAAATTATTTCAATCTTTTTTGATTCCATGTATTATTCTCATTATGCACATAAAAAAGGAGGAGCCGTATGAGATGAAAATCTCACGTACGGTTCTGGAACGGAGATTCTTTGAATCGAAGACGACCGTAACGGATGTCGGCTCAATCCGAAGGAAATTATGCGGAAGCTTTACAGAATTATTATGAAGCTATGCGACTAGAAATTGATCCCTATGATAGAAGTTATATACTCTATAACATAGGCCTTATCCACACAAGGAACGGAGAACATACGAAAGCTTTGGAATATTATTTTAGGGCACTAGAACGAAACCCGTTCTTACCACAAGCTTTAAATAATATGGCCGTGATCTGTCATTACGTGCGACTATCTCCACTATAGAAAGAAAAAAAAGGAAAGAAAGAGCAAATCCGCTAATAAATACTAGAAAATAGGCTTTCTACATATCATATCTATCGTG